ATTGTATCTAATAAATCTTGGGTTCTTTCTGCCCTTCAACTCTAGATACTATAGATATAGACAGATATCTACCCTTTTTTTTTACTTGTTTGATTCTTTCAAACCGAACTTTCCTTTCGAATATGTATTATGTATAAAGTATTTTATATTCTTTTTGAACGGATGGACCCACAACATGAACAAAAACGGAGAGTGGTATAAAGGATGATTGCACTTTTTTACTAAGGATCCGTTTAATTTGAAGAATAAAAACTTATCAAAATTAATCAATCATATGCCAAGAACCAGATTTGAACTGGTGACACGAGGATTTTCAGTCCTCTGCTCTACCAACTGAGCTATCCCGGCCATTACCGAGGTATCATCCTCATTTTTCATTTTACTAGATTACTTGGGTCTATGTCAATTAAAAGAAACGCAAAAGGTAGTAAATGAGAAAAGTTTTGGACCGGGAATTTCTTGGATCTTCGAAAAGAAGACTTTCTAAATTTTAAAATAAAAAAAGGATATACTAAAAAAATGATATAGATTCTAACTAATTCAAATCTATATTTCTTTCTCATTTGTCCGTGTATGATATATCCCACAAGACTTGTATATAATAAGAAAAGAAATTTGAGTTTGTAAAAGCGTAGGATGAATGAAAAAAGATAATGAATTCTTGAATAACTAAAAAAAAAAAGGTAAGGTGTCAAACAGACTTTTTGGGGGAGTAGAGTTGGGGATAGAGGGACTTGAACCCTCACGATTTTAAAAGTCAACGGATTTTCATCTTACTATAAATTTCATTGTTGTCAGTATTGACATGTAGAATGGGACTCTATCTTTATTCTCGTCCGATTAATAAGTTCCACCAAGGATCTATCAGACTATGAAGTGAATCTTTTGATCAATACAAGGTAGTGAACTCCATTTGTTAGAACAGCTTCCATTGAGTCTCTGCACCTATCCCTCTTTTCTCGCTTTTTAAACTCAGGTTTGTTCGCGTAAACCAGGATTTGGCTCAGGATTGCCCATTGTTAATTCCAGGGTTTCTCTGAATTTGAAAGTTATCACTTAGTAGGTTTCCATACCAAGGCTCAATCCAATTAAGTCCGTAGCGTCTACCAATTCCGCCATATCCCCTTTTTTGCTTTGAGATTAGGATCTCATTATGATGTCTTTCCACTTTTTCTTATGCCGAAACTTTTGAATTCATTACATATAGATACTTTTTTTATTTCTTTGGTATCTTCTTTCATTTTTTTTAGCCCCATTCATATTTATTTAGTCTAATCAACAAGGATTCTATCATTTTTGTATTTGCAATTCAATATGGTTATATATATACATATATATATATATTCTTCCTTTTCTAATCTTTGTCTTAAATTTTAATCAATAGTCGAACGGTCGATTCTTTTTTTTTTTTTTTACTTACATGAAAAGAAATTTATGATTATTATTGAAACTTAGAATTCTACAATGTGCAATGGAAAAAGATTCTAAGTCTACTTCGTAGATTTGAAATTCGAATAATTCTAACAAATTCTATAATATTAATATTAGAAATAAAATAAAAAGACAAAAAGTAGAAAATAATAATAATAGCATGAGGTTAGAACAAAAAAAACAAGAATTTCAAATCAGATATAAGTGCACTAAAAAAAAAAAAAAGATTTCTGATCTAATTAAGATTTTCTTATTTAGAAACTAATGAAATCAAAATTAGAAAGTCAATATATTGCTATATTCTATTAATTTAATTAATTAAGGTTTTTTATTTATTTATTTATTTAATATTTAATGATAGTCACTATTTAGTTCAGCTATATTCTGTTCTAGAATATATAGAATATGATTAATTATAAATAGATAAGGAAAAATATGAATAGATTGATTATAGTTAATTGATACGATCCAGTAGTTTAGTGAATTTGTATGCATGCGTTATTTTATTTGAGCCCGCTTAGCTCAGAGGTTAGAGCATCGCATTTGTAATGCGATGGTCATCGGTTCGATTCCGATAGCTGGCTTTTCCATATTTTTTGCGTTTTTTTTTACATGATTTTCAATTTACTTTCAAAATAAAAGAAGATTTAAAAGACTTCTTTTGCCTTTTTCCAAGAGTTACCACGCCATTTATATTATGGCATAGAAACTTCCATATAGGAATATATATTGGGTAAGGGGGTTAGATCTTTGCAAAATAAATCAAGAAAATAAAGGAAAATTTTTGTGATTTATTTTATTTATATATATTGTATATACAATAAAAAAATCTGTATATTCAGAGAATATATCTTCTGAGTCTTTGTATTCCAATAATTTATTGGAGCGGATTTCACGTCATTTATCATTATCATTTAGTTCAGTTTTAATTTTGTTTAGTTTTGTACAATTTCAATAAAAAAAAGGAGTCTTTATGTCACGTTACCGAGGGCCTCGTTTTAAAAAAATACGCCGTCTAGGGGCTTTACCGGGACTAACTAGTAAAAGACCTAGGGCAGGAAGCGATCTTCGAAACCAATCACGCTCCGGAAAAAAATCTCAATATCGTATTCGTTTAGAAGAAAAACAAAAATTGCGTTTTCATTATGGTCTTACAGAACGCCAATTACTTAAATATGTTCGTATCGCCGGAAAAGCCAAGGGGTCAACAGGTCAAGTTTTATTACAATTACTTGAAATGCGTTTGGATAACATCCTTTTTCGATTGGGTATGGCTTTAACTATTCCTCAAGCGCGCCAATTAGTTAACCACGGACATATTTTCGTTAATGGTCGTATAGTTGATATACCAAGTTATCGCTGCAAACCCCGAGATATTATTACAGTGAAGGATGAACAAAACTCTAGAACTTTGGTTCAAAATCTTCTTGATTCATCTGCCCCCGAGGAATTACCAAACCATCTCACTCTTCACACATTCCAATATGAAGGGTTAGTCAATCAAATAATAGATAGGAAATGCGTCGGTTTGAAAATAAATGAATTGCTTGTCGTAGAATATTACTCTCGACAGACTTAATAAACCTAACTTAAGTAAAAAAATAACTAAAAATGCAAAATAAGAGTTCGGCCAACTCCCCTTTGCCCTCTTTTTTGATTAAAAAGGTACAAGGTAAGGGGTTTTATCGCGGAATCTTTTTCCTAGTCATGTATCATAGATTGGTAGGGAGGTTTGGATCCCTTGTTTGCTCTTCCCAGCATTTTCTATATCAAAGAAATGTCGATTTTATATCTATTCTTTTTTTATTTTATTTGATACATTGTGGTCAATCACGTAAGATTGGTGAATTAGTTGAAAGTACGGAAAGAGAGGGATTCGAACCCTCGGTAAACAAAAGTCTACATAACAGTTCCAATGTTACGCCTTCAACCACTCGGCCATCTCTCCGACATCAGGATTATGTCTGAGTACCTGGGTGAATAGCGAGGTATTCATCGTTTTTTAGATTATGGTTAATTAGGTACGTTTTTTTGACCGGAAAAATTGGAAGTAGATCGAAGGTTTTTTTATTTTAACGAGTTCGCTTTTATGTTAGTTCGTACTATAAAATTCCTTTGTTTGTGAGAAAATTTTCTCACATAAAGAAAAGGGAAAGGAAATAAAAAGAGTTATAGAATGGATTACTACCTATGCCAAGATCGCGTATAAATGGAAATTTTATTGATAAAACCTTTACAATTGTAGCCGATATCTTATTACGAGTCATTCCGACAACTTCCGGAGAAAAAGAGGCATTTACTTATTACAGAGATGGTGCGATTTGATTATCAGTATTTTTTTCTCGCTGATTTTGAATAGAAAGAAAAACGAGTATTGAAAAAAATCTACGCTTTTGAAGGTGAAGTTTATAATATAAAAAAAGCAATCCCTTCTGTCATGTATCCACGATTAATGCAGCCTTAGATGCTTCAATTGTGAATTCTAGTATTGAGCAAAAGGTTTTTACCTATGGTTCCCGTATTACAGATCAATCCTACTACACTAATACAATATACGAATAGGAGGCATAGTGGAAGAAGCACTACGCCGAGAAATCAACAACACGAAAACTTTCTTCAAAATGATTCCTTTTCTTTCTTCTTCTTTGGGATTGGGACTAATTAAAATGGTTGGAACAATAAACATCCATCTCGTTTGTACTTTGGATACCCGTATAACCATTGAAGACTGTTGAAGTGACTAATTCCTGGAAATTTAGGGGCGTTGAGAACAAAGCAATTTTTAGAGTTTCCTTTTGTCTTTTTATCTAGCATGAACTCACTTGGTAGTAAGAAAGGATCTTTTGCAAGAAGGTTGGCTAGGGATTTCTTGTAAAAACATTAGCCCCGCTTAGTTCATAATGACATCAAATTTTTCCATATATTATTTTCATTATGCACCTAAAGGAGGAGCCGTATGAGATGAAAATCTCACATACGGTTCTGAAACGGAGAATTCGTTAAAGCGAATGACGACCGTAACGGATGTCGGCTCAATCTGAAGGAAATTATGCGGAAGCATTACAGAATTATTATGAAGCTATGCGACTAGAAATTGACCCCTATGATCGAAGTTATATACTCTATAATATAGGCCTTATCCACACAAGTAATGGGGAACATACCAAAGCTTTAGAATATTATTTTCGGGCATTAGAACGAAACCCCTTTTTACCACAAGCTTTTAATAATATGGCTGTGATCTGTCATTACGTGCGACTATCTCCACTATAGAAAAAAGAACGAACAGCTAGTCAATGAAATACTAGAAACATAAAAAAGGGCTTTCTACATAAGCATCGTCCAAAACGATTTTTTATCAGCTGTAGCAAATAAATAAACTTCATAGATCGAAATATGAAGTGAAGACTAGATATGCCTAAAAACTTTCTTCTATGGATAAAAAAAGATCTAATTGATAGAGGATAGAGGAAGCACCGTAAAGATCAATTGGAAAGGTTTTTGACCGATACAAGAAGAGCTGTTTATTTATATCATAATATGAGAATATGAGATAAATCTTAGGAATC